AATGAATTGCCTGATAAAAGGGTTACCTTGATAGGGTAAATTATGTAATTAATATTACATTCATTATATTTAATAGAATTAAACTATTTCTAAAAGTATCAAAAACTTTTGTGCATCGTACACCAAAATATATTTATTATAAAAAGATAAGCTAATTAAGCTACTGGGCTCATACCCCATTTATAAAGGTTCTAATCCTTTTCTTTTTAATTTTTAATAATTCATCAAAAATTATATTTTTAACTATTTTAATAATAGGATCTTTAATTGCAATTTCAGCAAACTCTTGAATAGGAGCCTGAATAGGTTTAGAAATTAATTTGTTAGCTTTTATCCCCCTAATAAGAGATAATAAATTAATATCTACAGAAGCATCTTTAAAGTACTTTTTAACTCAAGCACTAGCTTCTTCTGTATTTTTATTTGCAGTAATTTTATTTTTACTTAATACTGGTAAAAATAATGCAAATTTAATAGAAATAATTATTCTTTCTTCTTTATTATTAAAGAGAGGTTCTGCTCCTTTCCATTTTTGATTCCCTAATGTAATAGAAGGATTATCATGAATTAATGCATTAATTTTAATAACTTGACAAAAAATTGCTCCGTTAATATTAATTTCTTATGTAATTTTTAAGCCATTAATTATTATCAGAATTATTTTATCAAGTTTAATTGGTGCATTAGGAGGTTTAAATCAAACTTCTTTACGTAAATTAATAGCTTATTCTTCAATTAACCATTTAGGATGAATGTTAGCTGCAATATATAATAGAAATATTTGACTAGTATATTTTTTATTTTATACATTTTTAACATTTTCAATAGTGTTAATATTTAATATGTTTAAAATTTCTTATATTAATCAATTATTTTCTTTATTTTTCCATGAAAAAAGAATTAAATTTTTCTTATTTTTTAATCTTCTTTCATTAGGAGGATTACCCCCATTTTTAGGGTTCTTACCAAAAATATTTGTAATTCAATCTTTAACTATAAATAATCAATTATTTTTATTAACTTTTATAGTAATAATAACATTAATTACTTTATATTTTTATATTCGATTATGTTATAGTGCTTTTATACTAAACTATTATGAAAATAGTTGAATAACATTTTCATATTATAAGTCTTCAAATATAAAGCTTTTATTAACTTTTTCTTATATTTCAACTTTTGGGTTATTTTTAACTTCTTCCTTATATTTCTTTTTTTAAGGCTTTAAGTTAAATAAACTAATAGCCTTCAAAGCTATCAATATAAGAATAATCTTTTAAGCCTTAGTAAATTTATTACTCCTTTAGAATTGCAGTCTAATGTCATTATTGACTATAAAGCTAATTGATTAAAGAGAAAAATTCTCATAAATAAATTTACAATCTATTGCCTAAACTTCAGCCATTTAATCGCAACAATGGTTATTTTCTACTAATCATAAAGATATTGGTACTTTATATTTTATCTTCGGAGCATGATCTGGTATAGTAGGAACATCATTAAGAATTTTAATTCGAGCTGAATTAGGACACCCTGGTGCTCTAATTGGAGACGATCAAATTTATAATGTTATTGTAACAGCTCATGCTTTTATTATAATTTTCTTTATAGTAATACCTATTATAATTGGAGGGTTTGGAAATTGATTAGTTCCTTTAATATTAGGAGCTCCAGATATAGCATTCCCTCGAATGAATAATATAAGTTTTTGATTATTACCTCCTGCATTAACTCTATTATTAGTAAGAAGTATAGTAGAAAAGGGAGCTGGAACAGGTTGAACTGTTTATCCACCTTTATCATCAATTATTGCTCATGGTGGAGCTTCAGTTGATTTAGCTATTTTCTCTCTTCACTTAGCAGGAATTTCTTCAATTTTAGGAGCAGTAAATTTTATTACAACTGTTATTAACATACGATCAACAGGAATTACATTCGATCGAATGCCTTTATTTGTTTGATCAGTTGTAATTACTGCATTATTATTATTATTATCTCTTCCTGTTCTTGCTGGAGCTATTACTATACTATTAACTGATCGAAATTTAAATACTTCATTCTTTGACCCAGCTGGAGGAGGTGATCCAATTCTTTACCAACACTTATTCTGATTCTTTGGACATCCAGAAGTTTATATTTTAATTTTACCTGGATTTGGAATAATTTCTCATATTATTAGTCAAGAATCAGGAAAGAAGGAAACATTCGGTTCTTTAGGAATAATTTATGCTATGTTAGCAATTGGACTTTTAGGATTTATTGTATGAGCTCATCACATATTTACTGTTGGAATAGACGTTGATACTCGAGCTTACTTCACTTCAGCTACAATAATTATTGCTGTACCTACTGGAATTAAGATTTTTAGTTGATTAGCTACATTATACGGAACTCAACTAACTTATTCTCCAGCTATTTTATGAGCTTTAGGATTCGTATTCTTATTTACTGTAGGAGGTTTAACAGGAGTAGTACTAGCTAACTCATCTGTTGATATTATTTTACATGATACATATTATGTAGTTGCTCATTTCCACTATGTACTTTCTATAGGAGCTGTATTTGCTATTATAGCAGGATTTGTACATTGATACCCTCTATTTACTGGATTAACTCTAAATAATAAACTTTTAAAAAGTCAATTTGTTATTATATTTATTGGAGTAAATTTAACATTCTTTCCTCAACATTTCTTAGGATTAGCCGGAATACCTCGACGATATTCTGATTATCCTGATGCTTATACAGCATGAAATGTAATTTCAACAATCGGTTCAACAATTTCATTATTAGGAATTTTATATTTATTCTATATTATCTGAGAAAGTTTAGTATCTCAACGACAAGTAATTTTCCCAATTCAATTAAATTCATCAATTGAATGATTACAAAATACTCCACCTGCTGAACACAGATATAATGAATTGCCTTTACTAACTAATTTCTAATATGGCAGATTAGTGCAATGGATTTAAGCTCCATATATAAAGTATTTTACTTTTATTAGAAACTAATGTCAACATGAGCAAATTTAGGTTTACAAGATAGTTCTTCTCCATTAATAGAACAATTAATTTTTTTTCATGATCATGCATTAATAATTTTAGTAATAATTACAGTATTAGTCGGATATTTAATGTTTACATTATTTTTTAATAAATATGTTAATCGTTATTTATTACATGGACAAACAATTGAAATTATTTGAACTATTTTACCTGCAATTATTTTATTATTCATTGCTTTCCCTTCTTTACGATTATTATACTTATTAGATGAAATTAATGAACCATCAGTAACTTTAAAGGCTATTGGTCATCAATGATATTGAAGTTATGAATATTCAGATTTTAATAATGTTGAATTTGACTCTTATATAATTCCTACAAATGAATTACCAGTAGACGGATTTCGTTTATTAGATGTAGATAATCGAGTAGTTTTACCAATAAATTCTCAAATTCGAATTTTAGTAACTGCTGCTGATGTAATTCATTCATGAACTGTTCCTGCTTTAGGTGTAAAGGTTGATGGTACTCCTGGTCGTCTAAATCAAACTAATTTCTTAATTAATCGACCAGGTTTATTCTATGGACAATGTTCAGAAATTTGTGGAGCTAATCATAGTTTTATACCAATTGTAATTGAAAGTATTCCTGTAAATTATTTTATTAAGTGAATTTCTAAAAATAATTCTTCATTAGATGACTGAAAGCAAGTACTGGTCTCTTAAACCATTTTATAGTAAATTAGCACTTACTTCTAATGAAAAAATTAGTTAAAGATATAACATTAGTTTGTCAAACTAAAATTATTAATTTATTAATATTTTTTAATCCCTCAAATAGCACCAATTGGTTGATTAAGCTTATTTATTATTTTTTCAATTACATTTGTAATTTTTAATGTAATAAATTACTATTCATATATTCCTTCAATACCTAAATCAAATTTAAGTAATAAAACTCATTCAACAAAGTCATTAAATTGAAAATGATAACAAATTTATTCTCTGTTTTTGACCCTTCATCAAGTATTTTTAATCTTTCATTAAATTGATTAAGAACTTTTTTAGGAATTTTAATGATTCCATCAATATACTGACTTATACCATCTCGATACCACATTTTTTGAAATAATATTTTATTAACACTTCATAAGGAATTTAAAACTTTACTTGGTCCTATAGGAGCAAACGGTTCTACATTTATTTTCGTTTCATTATTTTCTATAATTTTATTTAATAATTTTATAGGATTATTTCCATATATTTTTACAAGAACAAGTCATTTAACTTTAACTCTAACTTTAGCTCTTCCTTTATGATTATGTTTTATATTATATGGATGAATTAATAATACTCAACATATATTTGCTCATTTAGTTCCTCAAGGAACTCCAGCTATTTTAATACCATTTATAGTATGTATTGAAACTATTAGTAATGTAATTCGACCAGGAACTTTAGCTGTTCGATTAACAGCTAATATAATTGCTGGACATCTACTTCTTACTCTTTTAGGAAATACAGGACCTTCTTTATCTATAGTATTAATTAGTTTTTTAATTATTACACAAATTGCACTATTAGTTTTAGAATCAGCAGTTGCAATAATTCAATCATACGTATTTGCTGTTCTAAGAACATTATATTCTAGAGAAGTTAATTAATGTCAACACATTCAAATCACCCATTTCATTTAGTAGACTATAGTCCATGACCATTAACAGCATCAATTGGAGCTATAACAACAGTTGCAGGAATAGTAAAATGATTTCATCAATATGATAATTCATTATTCTTATTAGGAAATGTTATTACAATTTTAACTGTGTACCAATGATGACGAGATGTTTCTCGAGAAGGAACATATCAAGGTCTTCATACACTTTCTGTTACTACAGGTTTACGATGAGGAATAATTTTATTTATTCTTTCAGAAGTTTTATTTTTCGTTTCATTTTTTTGAGCATTTTTCCATAGTAGCTTATCTCCTTCAATTGAATTAGGAGCAATATGACCACCTTTAGGAATTACTCCTTTCAATCCATTCCAAATTCCTTTATTAAATACTGTAATTTTACTAACTTCTGGAATTACTGTAACTTGAGCTCATCATAGTTTAATGGAAGGCAATCATTCACAAACTACACAAGGATTATTTTTTACAGTATTATTAGGAATTTACTTTACAATTCTTCAAGCTTATGAATATATTGAAGCTCCATTCACAATTGCAGATTCAGTTTACGGTTCTACTTTCTTTATAGCAACAGGATTTCATGGTCTTCATGTATTAATTGGAACAACTTTTTTAATTGTTTGTTTAGGTCGACATTTAAATAACCACTTTTCAAAAAATCACCACTTTGGATTTGAAGCTGCTGCTTGATATTGACATTTTGTTGATATTGTTTGATTATTCCTTTATGTATCTATTTACTGATGAGGAGGATAATTTATTATCTATATAGTATAAAAAGTATATTTGACTTCCAATCATATGGTCTATTATTAATAGTATAGATAATTTTTTCAATTTTAACAATTAGTTCAATCCTTCTATTAATTTCTATAGTAGTTATACTTTTAGCTTCAATTTTATCTAAAAAAACAATTGTAGATCGTGAAAAAGCTTCACCATTCGAATGTGGATTTGACCCAAAATCATCATCTCGTTTACCTTTTTCACTTCGATTTTTTTTAATTACTATTATTTTTTTAATTTTTGACGTAGAAATTGCATTAATTTTACCAATTATTTTAATTATTAAATTTTCAAATATTATATGCTGAACAATTACGTCTATTATTTTTATTTTAATTCTATTATTAGGACTTTATCATGAATGAAATCAAGGAATATTAAATTGATCAAACTAAACAGGGTTGTAGTTAATTATAACATTTGATTTGCATTCAAAAAGTATTGAATTTTCAATCTACCTTGAATATGAAGCGATATATTGCAATTAGTTTCGACCTAATCTTAGGTAAATTTACCCTTATTCTTTAAATAATTAATTGAAGCCAAAAAGCGGCTTATCACTGTTAATGATAGAATTGAGTTCTAAACTCCAATTAAGGAAGTATGATGTTCAAGTAAAAGCTGCTAACTTTTTTCTTTTAATGGTTAAATTCCATTTATACTTCTATTTATATAGTTTAATAAAAACATTACATTTTCATTGTAAAATTAAATAATTTTATTTTATAAATTACTAAAAATAATTCAGTATATTCAAAGATTAATTAATCTCCCTAACATCTTCAGTGTTATACTCTAAATATAAGCTATTTGAATAGAAACAAATTATATATATGTATAAAATTACAATTCAAAAAATAAAACTTAATAAATAAATTTTTAAATTATTATTTTGTAATATTTGATTTAACTGAGAATTTTTAACTAAATTATAATAAAGTTGTTGACCCCCAAAATATTCAGATCAACCTTGGTCAAATGATTTAATTCTTATTTTACCTAAAATTAAAGGATAATTAATAATTCCATAAGTAGAAATATAAGGTATAAATCATATTGAGCCTAAAAAATAAGAAAAATTATAATTTCTTAAAGCCTTATTTATAAAAAATAAAGATACATTAGAAATTAAATAACCTATCAAACCACCAATAATACATACAAATAAAGTCAATAACTTTAAATTTAAAGGTAAAATAATAACTTCCGGAGTAGGAAAAATTAATCAACTTAATATACTTCCTCCTACAATTCTTAAAATTAATAAACCTATTATACTCTTTAATATTACTCAACCTTCATCATTAAGTATATTTAAAGAAGAAAAATTAGAATCTCCAGTTATTGAATAATAAACTAATCGAAAAGAATAACATACTGTTAACCCTGTTGAAAAAAAATATAGAAAGAAAGAAAATAAATTAATATAAGAAAATGATACTATTTCCAAAATTAAATCCTTTGAATAAAATCCTGCTAAAAATGGTATTCCACATAATGCTAAATTTGCAACATTAAAACAAGAAGAAGTTAATGGTATTATTAATCTTAAACTTCCCATTAAACGAATATCTTGATTATTGTTCATATTATGAATAATTGCTCCTGCACATATAAATAATAAAGCCTTAAATAATGCATGAGTTAATAAATGAAAAAAAGCTAATTTATAATAACCTATAGATAAAATTCTTATTATTAAACCTAATTGTCTTAAAGTAGATAAAGCAATAATCTTCTTTAAATCAAATTCATAATTAGCACCTAATCCAGCTATAAATATTGTTAAACCTGATAATAATAGTAATAAATTACCCATTCAACTTGTTCTTAATACAATATTAAATCGAATTAATAAATAAACTCCAGCTGTTACTAAAGTTGAAGAATGAACTAAAGCCGATACTGGAGTAGGAGCTGCTATTGCAGCTGGTAATCAAGAAGAAAATGGAATCTGTGCACTTTTTGTTATTGCAGCTAATATTACTAATATACCAACAATTAACATTTCTCTATCAGATTGCATTACATCTAAATAAAAAATATAATTTCAACTACCATAATTTAATATTCAAGCAATTGCTAATAATAAAGCTACATCTCCAATTCGATTTGATAAAGCAGTTAATATACCAGCATTATATGACTTAATATTTTGAAAATAAATTACTAAACAATAAGAAACTAACCCTAATCCATCTCAACCTAATAAAATTCTAATTAAATTTGGACTAATAATTAATAATATTATTGAAGTTACAAATATTAATACTAATATAATAAATCGATTAATCTTATAATCTCTTTCTATATATTCCTTTCTGTAATAAATAACTAAAGAAGAAATTATTAATACAAAAGATATAAAAATTAATCTTATTCAATCTAATAAAATTGTTATTACAATTATTAAAGAATTTATAGAAACAACTTCTCATTCAATAAAAATTGTAAAATCATTTATAATAAAAATTAATCCTATAGTAAATGACAAAAGTCTAAAAAAAAATAAACTAATGAATCTAATTGAACAAATTGATAAATATTTCACGATTTAAAAAGATTTTTATCTTATCATTGACACCACAAATCAATATTTTTATTAAACTATTTAAATAATTATAATCATAACATACATATATCCCCCTTTAAAATTAATAAATTTAAAGGAAATCAATGTAAAAATAATAATAAATATTCTCGAATCTTTCCTCCTCTAAAAGAATAAACTCCAGAAAATAACTTTCCATGTTGTCTATAAGCATATAAATATAATGTATAAGCAGCTCTAAAGAAAGACAACAAAGATAACATTAATATTGTTAATCAAGATCAACTAACAATTCTATTAATCAAAGAAATTTCTCCTAATAAATTTAAAGTAGGAGGAGCTGCTATATTAGCAGAACTTAATAAAAATCATCATAAAGCCATTGAAGGTATAAAATTTAATAAACCCTTATTAATTAATAAACTTCGTCTTCCTAATCGTTCATAAGAAATATTTGCTAAACAAAATAATCCAGAAGAACATAATCCATGAGCAATTATTAAAGTATAAGAACCACATATTCCTATATATGTTATAGTTATTAATCCAGCTAAAACAATTCCTATATGAGCAACTGAAGAATAAGCGATTAAAGCCTTTAAATCAGTTTGACATAAACATGTCAAACTAACTAATACTCCTCCAACTAATCTAATTCTAATTCAAATAAAATTAAATTTTAGACCTAATAATTGTAAAAAAGGAAATACTCGTAATAAACCATAACCTCCTAACTTTAATATAATTCCAGCTAAAATTATTGACCCAGAAACTGGAGCTTCTACATGAGCTTTTGGTAATCACAAATGAACTAAAAATATTGGTATTTTTACTAAAAATGCTATAACTAAAGAAAAATATAAAATTTCATAATTAAATATATAATTATTTAATAAATAAAAATTTATAGTATTTGTTACCTTATATAAATAAAAAATACCAATTAATATTGGTAAAGAAACTAACAATGTATAAAATAATAAATATACTCCCGCTTGTAACCGTTCAGGTTGATAACCCCAACCTAAAATTAAAAATAAAGTAGGAATTAAACTTCTTTCAAAAAATAAATAAAATATAAATAAACTTATACTTCTAAAAGTTAATACTAATATTAATAACAATAAAATAATATTAAATAAAAATAAATTAACATAATTATTATATTTAAACACTGATTCTCTTGCTATTAACATTAAAGAAACAATTCACAATCTTAATAAAATTAATCCATAAGAAATTATATCTGAACCAAATATATAAGAAATTGATATAAAATAATTTGAATATATATTTATTAAAATAAAAATAAAAGAAATAAAAAATAAAAAACTTTGAACCATTCAATATGAATTTTTAATAAAACATAAAGGAAATAAAAATAAAACTATAAAAATAATTTTTAACATTGTAATACATTAAATCTTTGAAAATAATCATTTCCATGTGTACGAATTATTGAAACTAAAATTGAAAGACCTAAAGCACCTTCACATACTCTAAAAGTTAAAAATATTATTCTAAAAAAATTTTCATAATTATATATATTTAAATATACAAATAATAAAAGAAATAATCTTAAAACAATATATTCTAATCTTAATAATATAGATAATAAATGCTTTCGATTAGAAACAAAAGTAAATACTCCTATAATAAATAAAATTCTAGGTAAACATCAATTTAAAATTATTAACATTAGTTTTAATAGTTTAATAAAAACATTGGTCTTGTAAACCAAAAATAAGAGTTACTCTTTTAAAACTTCAAGAAAAAAGAAATTTCTTTATCATTAATCCCCAAAATTAATATTTTAATTAAACTATTTCTTGATATTATACAATGAATTTTAATAACTCTTCTATTTATTTTTAATTTTATTATTATAAATATTAAACATCCATTAGCTATGGGATTAACCTTACTTATTCAAACTATTTTAGTTTCAATAATTTCAGGATTAATAACTAAAACATTTTGATTTTCTTATATTTTATTTTTAGTATTTTTAGGAGGAATACTAGTTCTATTCATTTATGTAACTTCTTTAGCTTCAAATGAAATATTTACATTTTCTTCAAAAATTTTGATTTCATCAATTTCTATTTTTTTTATTATAATTATTTCATTATATTTTATTGACAAAAGAATTCTATTAAATTATTCTAATATAGAAATTCAATCAATTTCTAATTTAAATTCATATATAATAGAAAATTCTCTTTCTTTAAACAAACTATATAATTATCCAACTAATTTGTTAACAATTTTATTAATAAATTATTTATTAATTACATTAATTGCAGTAGTAAAAATTACTAATTTATTTAAGGGACCTTTACGACCTATATTTAATTAACTAATGAACAAACCTTTACGACTTAAACATCCAATTTTAAGTATTGCAAATAATGCATTAGTAGACCTACCTGCTCCAAGTAATATTTCATCATGATGAAATTTCGGATCATTACTAGGTTTATGTTTAATTATTCAAATTTTAACTGGATTATTTCTTGCTATACATTATACAGCAGATATTAATTTAGCATTTAATAGAGTAAATCATATTTGTCGAGACGTTAATTATGGTTGATTATTACGAACTTTACATGCTAATGGTGCATCATTTTTCTTTATTTGCATTTATCTACATGTAGGACGAGGAATATATTATGGATCATATTTATATACACCAACCTGACTAGTAGGAGTAATTATTTTATTTCTAGTTATAGGAACAGCTTTTATAGGATACGTTCTTCCTTGAGGACAAATATCTTTCTGAGGAGCAACAGTTATTACTAATTTATTATCAGCTATTCCTTATTTAGGAATTGACTTAGTACAATGAGTTTGAGGAGGATTTGCTGTAGACAATGCGACTTTAACTCGATTTTTCACTTTCCATTTTATTTTACCTTTTATTGTATTAGCAATAACAATAATCCATTTATTATTTTTACATGAAACCGGTTCAAATAATCCTATTGGATTAAATTCTAATATTGATAAAATTCCTTTCCATCCTTATTTTACTTATAAGGATATCGTTGGATTTATTATTATAACAATAATTTTAATTTTATTAGTATTAATTAATCCATACTTATTAGGAGACCCTGATAATTTTATCCCCGCTAATCCTTTAGTTACACCTGTTCATATTCAACCTGAATGATACTTTTTATTCGCTTATGCTATTCTTCGATCTATTCCAAATAAGTTAGGAGGAGTAATTGCATTAGTTTTATCAATTGCAATTTTAGCAATTTTACCTTTCTATCACTTAAGAAAGTTCCGAGGAATCCAATTTTATCCAATTAATAAAATTATATTCTGAACAATAGTAGTTACAGTTATTTTATTAACATGAATTGGCGCTCGACCAGTTGAAGCTCCTTACGTTTTAGTTGGTCAAATTTTAACAGTAGTTTATTTCTCTTATTTCTTATTTAATCCTTTAGTAACAAAGTGATGAGATAATTTATTAAATTAGTTAATGAGCTTGAAATAAGCATATGTTTTGAAAACATAAGATAGAAATCTAATTTTCTATTAACTTTTACTAAATAAAATTCACTATAATAAATATAATAAAAAAATCTTAAATCCTACAAAAAATAATAAAAAATTTAACGAAAAAGGTAAAAATCTCTTTCAAGCTAAATATATTAATTTATCATAGCGGAATCGAGGTAAAGTTCCACGGACTCAAATAAATATAAAAGAAACAAATGTTAACTTTAAATAAAAAGAAAAAGAAAACACATCACATCCTAAAAATATTACACAAAATAATATTCTTATAAATAAAATACTTGCATATTCAGCCAAAAAAATTAATGCAAATCCTCCTCTTCTATATTCAATATTAAATCCAGAAACTAATTCAGATTCACCTTCAGCAAAATCAAAAGGTGTTCGATTTGTTTCAGCTAATGAAATTCTAAATCAAACTAATGCTATTGGAAACATTAAAAATAAAAATCAAATAAATAATTGATACTTATAAAATATTAATATATTATAACCCCCAATTAAAAAAATAAAACTTAATAATACTAAAGCTAATCTTACTTCATAAGAAATAGTTTGAGCAACAGCTCGTAAACCTCCTAATAAAGCATAATTAGAATTTGAAGATCAACCAGCAATTATTACAGTATATACTCCTAAACTTGTACAACATAAAAAAAATAATAAACCTAAATTAAAAGAAAATAATTTAATAAATAAAGGTATACATATTCATACCAATAAAGATAAAAATAGTGAAAAAATAGGAGAAAAATAATAAGAAATATAATTTGATAATAAAGGATAAGTTTGTTCCTTAGTAAATAATTTAATTGCATCACAAAAAGGTTGAGGAATTCCTATAATTCCTACCTTATTAGGCCCCTTACGAATTTGAATATAACCTAATACCTTTCGTTCTAAAAGTGTCAAAAATGCAACTCTTACTAAAACACAAATTACTAATAATAAACTACCAATAATAAATAATAAATTTTCTAAATAAAACATGTACTATTTGTAATATAAATTACATATATAAATTCTAAATTTATTGCACTAATCTGCCAAAATAGTAAATTAATTATATTCAATTATAAAAATAATAATTTATCAAATATTAGGTCCTTTCGTACTGAAATATTTTAATTTTTTAAAGATAGAAACCAACCTGGCTTACACCGGTTTGAACTCAGATCATGTAAGAATTTAAAAGTCGAACAGACTTAACATTTTAGCGACTACACCAAAATATATCTCTTAATCCAACATCGAGGTCGCAATCTTTTTTATCGATATGAACTCTCCAAAAAAATTACGCTGTTATCCCTAAAGTAACTTAAATTTTTAATCGTTAATAACGGATCAATTATTCATAAATTAATGATTTAATTAATTAAAAGTTTTTTAAATTTTAATATCACCCCAATAAAATATTATCAACAATCACAACAAAAAAAATCCACAAAATTGTAATTATCTAAATATAAAGATTTATAGGGTCTTCTCGTCTTTTAAATTTATTTTAGCTTTTTGACTAAAAAATAAAATTCTATTATAAATTTTTATGAAACAGTTAATATCTCGTCCAACCATTCATACCAGCCTTCAATTAAAAGACTAATGATTATGCTACCTTTGCACAGTTAGGATACTGCGGCCATTTAAAATAATTCAGTGGGCAGGTTAGACTTTTTAAATAATTCAAAAAGACATGTTTTTGTTAAACAGGCGAACATTAATTTTGCCGAGTTCTTTATAAAAACTTTTCATAGAAACTTATTTATACATAAATATATACTAATTTTATCATTATTACTTCATTTTTAAAATTAAAATGAATACTTTAATAAAAAATTAAAATTTAAATAAATAATTAACATTTATAAGATAAATTATAACACTTTTACTAATAATAACTATTTCTAAATCTATATTTATTATATTATTTAAATATTTTTAATAATTTATTTTACAGCTTATCCCATAAAATATTAAAATTAAATAATTATTTAATTAATTTAACTAACTAAATAATATAAAATTTCTAAATTAAATTTATTTCTTAAAGAACTAGATACCTTTAAAAACGAATAACATTTCATTTCTAATATATTATTAAAAATAATTTTGCCACATTAACTTTCATAATATATTAACTCTTTTAAAATCGAGAAAATTAAATATTTAATTTTTATTTGATAAACCCTGATACACAAGGTACAATAAATTAAATTTTCTTTTAAAATAATAATTTTTCAAATTATTTCAATTTTCTTTCACAATACTAATTCACTATAATTAAATTTATTTTTTCTTTATAAAATACTAAAACATAATCACTTTATAATTATTTTTAATAAAATAGATAAAAAACAATAAAAATTAATAAATAAAATCTAATCAATTTATATTGATTTGCACAAAAATCTTTTCAATGTAAATGAAATGCTTTACTGAATAAGCTTTAAATTGCATTCTAGATACACTTTCCAGTACATCTACTATGTTACGACTTATCTTATCTTAGTAATAAGAGTGACGGGCGATGTGTACATATTTTAGAGCTAAAATCAAATTATTAATCTTTATAATTTTACTATCAAATCCACCTTCAATAAACATTTCAAATTTATATTCGTTTAAATAAATTTATTGTAACCCATTTCTACTTAAATATAAGCTACACCTTGATCTGATATATTTTCTTTTATAAAATTTTGAAAATTAACATTCTTATAAAATATTCTAATAACGACGGTATATAAACTAAACAAATTTAAGTAAGGTCCATCGTGGATTATCGATTACAGAACAGGTTCCTCTGAATAGACTAAAATACCGCCAAATTTTTTAAGTTTCAAGAACATAACTACTACTACCTAAGTAATTCCTTTTACATTTTAAATAATAGGGTATCTAATCCTAGTTTATTATTAAAATTTTTAAGCTTCAATTAATTATTTAAAAAACAATTTATAATTTAAAAATTTCACCTAATAAATTATATTTTATTTTAAATTAAACAATTTAACTTTTACTGAAAAAATTTATTTGCATTATTCGTATAACCGCGGCTGCTGGCACAAATTTAGCCAATACTCTTTAATATTACTATTTCTAGATTTCTCTAATTAATAATACTAATTACTGCGAATATAAATTATTTTATTTATTATCAAAATAAATAAAAATTCATACAAAAATTTACATATAAATTAAACTAATAATAAATTTTTAAGCTAAAATAAAACTTTAAACTTAATTTATAAAAATTTTAAAAATTATTTAAAATTTAAAAATTTAAATTAAAACATAAAAATTAGAATTATTAATAATGAATATTATTAAATAATATAAAATTGGTAATTACTCACGCAAATTTTGAATCAATTAATTTATCATATTTATAATTTTTTTAATTAAAAAAACATAAATAATTTATTTATAATTAATATTTATAAAACATACCCCTATATAATTTTATAAAATATTAATAATACAAAATAAATGTTATTTTTAACATAAAAAAAAACCAATTATATCCCCTAATATAATTATATTTTAATAGATTTTTTTTTAAAAAAAAATAAAAAATTTTTTAAATATAATAATTTAATAAATAATTAAATATAGTAAACAAATAATTTATAAATAAAAATTTAATTATATTTTATGAAATAAATCAAAATTAAATTTTTAGATTTTTAAAAAATTTTTTAAAATAAATCAAAATTTAAATTTTTAGATTTTTAAAAAATTTTTTTTTTAAAAAAAATCTCGAAATTTTTTTTTTTTTTTTTTTTTTAAAAAAAAATTTTTTAAAAATTATAAATATTTTTTAATGTTATTATTTTTTTCTAATTGATTTCTTATATTTTAATAATATATAATTTATACAATAATAGGTCTCTATTTTTATATTGAGCGTTACAAAATCTGAAATTTAGTCTATATACTATATTCGTTATACATCTATATATATATAAATATTTAATTGATTAATAGATAGATATTAATCTAGGTATTCATATATATATTAATAAATATTTAATTAATTAATAGATGAATATTAATCCAAATCAAAAAAAAATTTCACAACCATCCAATTAAGCATAATAGTACGATTAATCTTGATTATTCAGGTATTTATCTATTAATAGTCATCTAATGTCTAATATATAGTATACATTATATAAATAATTTATATATTAATAAGTAATTACATAAATAAAATATATATTATAATATAATTTATATAATTATATTTCCCTATTATTATAATATAAGATTTGTATTAATATGTAATTTTATATAGAGAAATATATATATATATATATATGCATAAATTAATTATCTAAATTAATTTTTTGCTTATTTTTTAAAAAAAAATAAAAAATTATCTTTATAGATTAGTACTTTAAATTTTAAAATTACTATTTTTAATTCTATAAATTAATTAATTAATAAAAAAAAATTATAAATTTTTCTCAAAAATTATGTATAAATATATAAAAAAAAAAAAAAAAAAAAAAAGAGCCTCATTGCATTG